TCTTTTAAAAAGTGTTCTGAGTGAGTTATTTAAGCTCCACGCCTTCTTTCCCTTGAATTCCAATTCAATGCACTAGGTTCAATTATTTTATTTGTAGCAAACAAGTAGTTTGCTTATCGGAATCAAAGTAACTAAGAATGAAGTTTTCTTTGGTGACCTAAGATCTAATTGTAGAAAGAATCAAAAGTGGCGGATAACTCTTTTTTTACCTGGATTCCCGATTACTAATTAAGAAGTCTCTATCAACAAGATAAAAACACGAGTTCTTCCTTTCGTGAAATTAGGCAAATAAAACGAATTTTGTCTTAGGTATAGAATCAAATTCAAATATAGAAAAAAATAGATATATGGTTTTGTATCTTTCTTCATCCCCCGAAAATACTATTTTCACTAAAAATCCCGGTTGTGCCGCATTCTAATGAATCTTTCAATAATTTGTAAGAAACTCTTATTAATATTAAATTCGAAGACAAGAACAAAACACAAAGAAATGCAGAAAAATAATCAAATGGATTATCATATGTATCTTTCATGTAGATAGACGAATAAGTCCCTTTTTTGAGTTCTACATTCCTTAGACTTATTCTATATACTCAATTAGATACTTATATCTGTAATAATAATTTTCAAATTGAATGAATTAATAATAACTACGAATTCATACTAATTACAATTATTAATTATAATTAGTATAAATAAAAAATATGATATAAAAAAAAATAAGAACAGGTAAAAATAGTAAATCGAGGTACCCCTTTTATGACAACTTTCCAATTTCCCTCTATTTTTGTGCCTTTAGTAGGCCTAGTATTTCCGGCAATTGCAATGGCTTCTTTATTTCTTCATGTTCAAAAAAACAAGATTGTTTAGATCTGAGGGGACCCAATCTCATCCGTTTTTTTGAAACTTCGACTTGTAGCATAACACATATATTTATTTCGGGAAATGAAATAAGGTAGAACATGCGATTTCTGCCGAACATAAAGGAAAAAGCTCTTATGCCTGCAGAAAATGATCTATGGGGAAATGAATTCTAGCTAGTTTGAAATAGATCAGGACTGCTGGATACCCAAAATGTAAAGTTGGCGGATCTATATGTATATCTGTATATTGGGATCATAGGAAGGGTGTGTTATTATTTTAGATCTAACCAATTTGAGGAATTACTCCTAAAGGTTCCCATCAAACTAGTGCTAGTTCACATTAAACTAGTGCTAGTTGATGAAAATTCATTCGGAAACAAAAAAAGTAAAGTCAAAACCATTTGGGGTATTCTCTCAATTCCAATAAAATGCAATCGGATCAAGTATGAGTTGGCGATCAGAACATATATGGATAGAACTTATAACGGGGTCTCGAAAACTAAGTAATTTTTTCTGGGCGCTTATCGTTTTTTTAGGTTCATTAGGATTCTTATTGGTTGGAACTTCCAGTTATCTTGGTAGAAATTTGATATCTTTTGTTCCGTCTCAGCAAATCATTTTTTTTCCACAAGGGGTCGTGATGTCTTTCTACGGGATCGCGGGTCTCTTTATTAGTTCCTATTTGTGGTGCACAATTTCCTGGAATGTAGGTAGTGGTTATGATCAATTCGATAGAAAGGAAGGAATGGTGTGTATTTTTCGGTGGGGATTTCCTGGAAAAAATCGTCGCATATTCCTCCGATTCCGTATAAAAGATATTCAATCCGTTAGAATAGAAGTTAAAGAGGGTATTTATGCTCGCCGTATCCTTTATATGGACATCAGAGGCCGGGGGGCTATTCCGTTGACCCGTACTGATGAGAATTTGACTCCACGAGAAATTGAACAAAAAGCCGCGGAATTGGCCTATTTCTTGCGCGTACCAATTGAAGTCTTTTGAGAAAGGGATTGGGCTGAAGAACGAATGCTTTCTCCGCAGGAGGGAAAAATACAAGAATCTTGTTTTTTCTATAACTAAGTGATACTTTAGATGCAGATAAATGATATCTTGTAAATTCTTTTCTTTTTGTCAAGCGATTTTTTGATCATCACAATATCTTTCTCTCAATTATTCTATTCTTGACTATGGAAAATCCTTGGAATTTTTTTGAAATATTGGATATTTTGATAGAAAAAGAGTTCTTTACGTCTCAAAATTTCAACAATATTCATTCCTTAAAGGACTTCTTTTGTTCATTGATCGAAAGGAGACACGTGTTTTGTTTGGAATTTGATGAATTGAGATATCTGGAAACACAATTTTGTATTATTTCTTCAGTCGAATTCCAAGTGGAGTCTTAGTCTATTTCTGTATTCTTTCTAGATTCAAACAAAATCACAAATAAAATAGATTCATAGGTTTGATACCTTGTCTAGAACTCATGTTTGGTTTGAAAGAAATATTGGATCACATAGAGTCGACAAATGAAGTGGGTTAATTAAAAATTCACAGGTGAAAAATGGCAAAAAAGAAAGCATTCACTCCTCTTTTGTATCTTGCATCTATAGTATTTCTGCCCTGGTGGATTTCTCTCTCATTTACTAAAAGTATGGAATCTTGGGTTACGAGTTGGTCGAATACGGGTCAATCCGAAATTTTTTTGAATGATATGCAAGAAAAAAGTATTCTAGAAAAGTTCATAGAATTAGAGGAAATCCTCTTCTTGGAAGAAATGATCAAGGAATACTCGGAGACACATCTACAAAAGCTTCCTATAGAAATCCACAAAGAAACGATCCAATTAATCAAGATACACAACGAGGATCGTATCCATACGATTTTGCACTTCTCAACAAATTTAATCTGTTTTGTTATTCTAACGGGTTATTCTATTTTAGGTAATCAAGAACTTGTTATTCTTAACTCTTGGACTCAAGAATTCCTATATAACTTAAGTGATACAGTCAAAGCTTTTTTGATTCTTTTATTAACCGATTTATGTATCGGATTTCATTCACCCCATGGTTGGGAACTAATGATTGGTTCTGTCTACAAAGATTTTGGATTTGGTCATAATGATCAAATTATATCTGGTCTTGTTTCCACCTTTCCAGTTATTCTCGATACTATTTTGAAATATTGGATTTTTCATTATTTAAATCGTGTATCTCCGTCACTTGTAGTTATTTATCATTCAATGAATGATTGATAAAGGATCCGCCGATATTAATCCAATTAGAATGTTTCTTACTTTGTAGTTCTACATAAGTATTAAAAACGGGCGATTTTCAGACTATTTTCATAGTATACTTATACTATAGTATTCTAGTAAAATGATTCCAATAAATAGCAGAATCATGGACAGGGAACTATACTAGAGACCTGCCAAATTTATTGTAGAAATTTTTGGATCAATGATTAGACCATGCAAACTAGAAAGACTTTTTCTTGGATAAAGGAACATATTACTCGATCTATTTCCGTATCGCTCATGATATATATCATAACTCGGACATCCATTTCAAGTGCATATCCCATTTTTGCGCAGCAGGGTTATGAAAATCCACGAGAAGCGACTGGGCGTATTGTATGTGCCAACTGCCATTTAGCTAATAAGCCCGTGGATATTGAGGTTCCACAGGCGGTACTCCCTGATACTGTATTTGAAGCAGTTGTTCGAATTCCTTATGATAAGCAAGTGAAACAAGTTCTTGCTAATGGTAAGAAAGGGGGTTTGAATGTGGGGGCTGTTCTTATTTTACCAGAGGGGTTTGAATTAGCTCCTCCCGATCGTATTTCTCCCGAGATGAAAGAAAAGATAGGCAATTTGTCTTTTCAGAGCTATCGCCCTAATAAACAAAATATTCTTGTGATAGGGCCTGTCCCCGGTCAGAAATATAGTGAAATCACCTTTCCTATTCTTTCCCCCGACCCCGCGACTAAGAAAGATGTTCACTTCTTAAAATATCCTATATACGTAGGGGGGAATAGGGGAAGGGGACAGATTTATCCCGACGGAAGCAAGAGTAACAATACAGTTTATAATGCTACAGGGGCGGGCATAGTAAGTAAAATCATACGAAAAGAAAAAGGGGGGTATGAAATAACCATAACAGATCCATCGGATGGACGTGAAGTGGTTGATATTATCCCTTCGGGACCAGAAGTTCTTGTTTCAGAGGGTGAATCCATCAAATTTGATCAACCATTAACAAGTAATCCTAATGTGGGTGGATTTGGTCAGGGAGATGCAGAAATAGTACTTCAAGATCCATTACGTGTCCAAGGTCTTTTGGTCTTCTTGGCATCTGTTATTTTGGCCCAAATCTTTTTGGTTCTTAAAAAGAAACAGTTCGAGAAGGTTCAATTGGCCGAAATGAATTTCTAGGCTCGCGGATTTATCGACATCGGGTTCGTAAAAAGAACAAAATTGTTGTTTTCAATTATGTATGATCAAAAAAAATCAATTCTAAAAAACCTTTTATTTACCTGCTCTTTTGCTATGAGCTTCGGGGAATCGAATCCCTTGTACCGCATTCCTAGTCATAATAGGTATATTTTTGTTTGAAGAAAACTATTTTATTTGACTTTATGACTTTACCACCTCCTTCTTTGTTTTTTTTAGCCAAATTGAATTGATAGGACTATGTTACTGTTGCCGGATTTCAATGTCATAAAACAGATCCATTTTATTCTATTTGAAATAGAATAAAATGGGGATAGATATAAGTAGGCGGGTAATAGAACGAACTAAAAAGGCGTGGGACAAAGAATTCTAGGAGACATTATTTGTCTCCCTAGTCTTCGACACAAGAAAGGGGTGTAGATAAAAAATTCCCTTTCTTGTGTCGAAAGAGTAATGATTTTTGATCCTGTTCGTCAAATCGTCAAAAATTCCTAGTTTTGGTTTCGGGTTTCCAGGTGTATCAGAACTTTTTTTCGATTTATTACGTACAAGAAAATCGAAATTCAAATAAATATAAAATTTTTAAATTAAAATAAAATAGTGGACAAAAAAAGAAAACTTATTCGACGAACTTTCCATTTTTCTGAGATACTCAAAAAAATAGGGTAAGAGTATAGAAAGCATTTGTACG